GAAATTCATTATATGGGGTATAACCGCGAAAAGAGGGAGAAGGCGAGCTACAAGAAAAATCCCCGCTGCTACCATAGTAGCAGCGTGTATAAGAGCCGAAATAGGAGTGGGTCCCTCCATAGCATCAGGTAACCAGACATGAAGGGGAAATTGTGCAGACTTAGCAACTGCACCGGCAAATAATAAAGTAGCACACAAAGTAACAAAGGAAAAATTCACTTCATTATTATAAATGAAGTTATTGAGTATTTCGAATAAATCCCGAAATTCAAAACTACCTGTTATCCAATAAAAACCTAAAATTCCTAATAATAAACCAAAATCCCCTACACGGTTAGTTACAAATGCTTTTTGACAAGCATTTGACGCAGGAGGTCGCGTAAACCAAAACCCTATTAATAGATAGGAACACATTCCAACCAGTTCCCAAAAAAAATAAATTTGTATCAAATTGGAACTAGTAACTAATCCCAACATGGAAGTACTGAAAAAACTCATATAAGCAAAAAATCTCAAGTATCCTTGATCGTGAGCCATATAATTATCACTATAAATAAGAACCATGATTCCAACAGTAGTGATTAACATTGACATAATAGAAGTAAGTGGATCGATCAAGCAACCGAATTCTAAAGAAAAATCATTATCTAGTGTCCAAGACCATACATATTGGTGGATAGAACTGCTATTGACTTGCTGAATAGACAGATTAGTTGAAAAAATCATGACTATACTTAACAATAAAATACTTGCAAAAGCCCACATACGACGCATATTTTTGGTTGCTGTCGGAAAAAGAAGAAGTCCCACTCCTATTAACATAGGAACTGGAAGTGGAACGAAAGGTAAAATCCACCCATATTGATATATTTGTTGCATAAGAAAATTAAAATTGGTGATTAATTGTTTCCGATTTATCGGATTTTACTTCTTTTGAAAGGAGTCAATAAAAAAATGAAAATGTGCACTTATGCTAGTATTTTATAGTATTTTATTGTTAAATTGGAACTTCTTTCTGAAATTTCTTCTAAATATTTCAAATATTCAAATCAAGAAGTTCCAATTGGTCAAATGATCTGAAAGACAAAGATTAATTATGAGTCTCCTTCTAATTAGAAAATTCAAGTCAAATTTGGACAAGTTACTCAAAATATTCTTCTTTTTTTTTTAGAAAAATTTTATGCGATTTTACCATAGGTTCCATAGTCTATTCTTTTAGAATTTTAGAAAAAAATTATCTAGAAAAGCGCAGATTTTTTTTGAACAATAGATGTCTTTCACATCCAGCTATACCAACGAGTAATCTCTTAATTTTTATTTAAATGGCAGTTCCAAAAAAACGTACTTCTGCATCAAAAAAGCGTATTCGTAAAAATTTTTGGAAAAGGAAAGGCTATTGGGCGGCGTTAAAAGCATTTTCTTTGGGGAAATCTCTTTCTAATGGGACTTCAAAAAGTTTTTTTGTGCGACAAACAAATAAAATCAAAAATTAAGTTATTACTCGTTGGTATAGCTGGATGTGAAAAAAAAACTTTGTTTGAATTCTCTCAAAACAACAAACCCTTGCATTTCAAAATATAATACCCCAGTTCCATTTCCCAGTGAATTAATCAATAGGAAATGGAACTCCTCTGTTTACTTTGACCGAATTCAAACAAAGTTTTTTTAACAAAAAAAAACACAAGATACTTGATTTAAATTTTCGTATATTTTCTTGCCAGGACGGGAGTCTTTTTTTCCCATCAATCTATTTGTACTATAAATATTTTTTGCACAACTTTCTATTTTAGATTATTCAAAATTCACACATATAGATCCAATATATCTCTCGCCATCAATTCACGCAAAAACACTTAATGAAAATATTCTGGATAAATATGTGTGAATTTTGAATAATCTAAAATATTTTTTTTGGGGAAGCTTAATTCACACATATTCCGGATAAATATGTGTGAATTTTGAATAATCTAAAATATTTTTTTTGGGGAAGCTTAATTCATAGTAAAACTTGCTGGTTTTAAAAGAGTTACGGTCGAGAAGAGTCTAAAATCCACAATAAAAACCTAAACTAAAACAATGAACCTTCAAGTACATATTTGAAGAAATTGGTATTCATCGATTTGAATCTTTCCTGCAAAATATTGCATTCTTAAATCTAGACGATTTCTTATTCATAGGCTATTATAAAGTCAAGACAGGCCGCTATGGTGAAATTGGTAGACACGCTGCTCTTAGGAAGCAGTGCTAGAGCATCTCGGTTCGAGTCCGAGTAGCGGCATGACATTTCATCTCCGAAAAAAATAAAATAGATCCTATAATGAATAATAATGAATTCAATTTCCGATTTCGATTTTATAATTAAGGAACTTTTTTTATGATATTTTCAACTTTAGAGCATATATTAACTCATATTTCTTTTTCGGCTGTTTCAATTCTAATTACAATTAATTTGATAACCTTTTTTGTCGATGAAATCGTAAAACTATATGATTCATCCGAAAAGGGCATGATAATGATCTTTTTGTGTATAACAGGATTATTAATTTCTCGTTGGATTTATTCAAAACATTTTCCACTAAGTGATTTATATGAATCCTTAATCTTCCTTTCGTGGAGTTTTTCTTTTATTTATATCCTTCCATATTTCAAAAAAGATAAAAATCTTCTAAACACAATAATTAGTCCAAGTGCTCTTTTTTCACAGGGCTTTGCTACCTCAGGTCTTTTAACTGAAATACACGAATCCACCATATTAGTACCCGCTCTTCAGTCCGAGTGGTTAATAATGCATGTAAGTATGATGCTATTAGGATATGTGGCCCTTTTATGTGGATCATTATTATCAGTATCACTTCTAGTCATTACAGTTAGAAAAAATAGAAGATTTTTTTCTACGAATAATTGTTTATTAAATTTAAACGAGTCATTTTTACTTGGTAAAGTCGAATACATGAATGAAGGAAAAGGAAAAAATGTTTTACAAAAAACTTCTTTTTTTTCTCCAATAAATTATTATAAGTCGCAATTGATTCAACAATTGGATTATTGGAGTTATCGGATTATTAGTGTCCTTGAGGGATTTCTCTTTTTAACGATAGGAATTCTTTCTGGAGCAGTATGGGCTAACGAAGCATGGGGATCCTATTGGAGTTGGGACCCAAAAGAAACTTGGGCCTTTATTACTTGGATCATATTTGCAATTTATTTACATACTCAAACAAATATAAAATGGAAGGGTACAAATTCAGCAATTGTAGCGTTTATTGGGTTTCTTATAATTTGGATATGCTATTTTGGAGTAAATCTATTAGCAATAGGATTACATAGTTATGGTTCATTTACATTAACATCTAATTAAATTCAAAAAGGAGTTCTTACTACTTACGAATAGGAATAGAAAAGCATACAACACATATGAATATCACTTTGTGTGAACTAACGAGAGCCCCGTGACTTTGATTCGCGAGACTCTTGCTAGTTCAAATTCATTTTTTTTTACTTAACCCAAGAGAAGAAAAAGCCTTCTTTTTTTCTTTTTTCATTGTACAACGAACCTTTTTGTAAATAATAAGATCGTTTTTTTTTCATTTTTTTATTAATAAAAAAACGATATATAAAAAGAATTAGATAGGATAACTTCAACCTTTTCAACTGATAGTGAAAGAACGAAATCTGGGTATATACCAATACCGAGTACGGGTAAAAAAATAGAGATTGAAAAGGTTAAGTTATCCGATCTAGATTCAAAAAAATAAGAGTTTGGGCCGTTAAATATCTTGTATCCATAGAACATCTGGCGTAACATAGATAATAAATAAATAGGGGTTAATATCATTCCAATTGCCATTACAAAAGTAATTACGATTTTTGTCATTAAAAGAAATTTTGGACTAGTAACTAATCCAAAAAATACTAGTAATTCGGCAACAAAACCACTCATACCTGGTAATGCGAGGGAGGCCATCGAAAAACTACTGAACATCGTGAACATTTTTGGCATTGGGATAGCTATTCCACCCATTTCATCAAGATAAAGAAGGCGTATTCTATCATAAGTTGTTCCGGACAAGAAAAAAAGTGCAGCACCTATAAATCCATGAGAGATTATTTGTAAAAGGGCTCCGTTGAGCCCGATATCCGTAATAGAACCAATTCCTATAATTATAAAACCCATATGAGATACAGAGGAATAGGCTATTCTTTTTTTTAAATTCCGTTGACCCAGAGATGTTGAAGCTGCATAGATTATTTGCATTGCGCCCACTATTATCAACCAAGGAGAAAATAGCGAATGAGCATGAGGAAATAATTCCATATTGATCCGAACTAATCCATACGCTCCCATTTTTAATAAGATTCCGGCTAGAAGCATACAAGTACTATAATGCGCTTCTCCGTGGGTATCTGGTAACCATGTATGTAGGGGTATGATTGGTAATTTGACAGCAAAAGCAAGAAAAAATCCAATATAAAAGAATATTTCCAAGGCCACAGGATAGGACTGATTAGCCAATATTTCAAAATTTAATGTTGGTTCAGTAGAACTATATAAGCCGACGCCCAGAACTCCCATTAAAAGAAAAATAGAACCCCCTGCCGTGTACAAAATAAATTTTGTAGCCGAATACAGACGTTTTTTTCCTCCCCACATGGATACAAGTAGATAAACGGGAATTAATTCTAATTCCCACATGAGAAAAAAAAGTAAAAGATCTCGAGAAGAAAATAATCCTATTTGTCCACTGTACATTGCTAACATCAGGAAATGAAATAATCGAGAATCTCGAGTAACCGGCCAAGCCGCTAAAGTAGCTAAAGTAGTGATGAACCCCGTTAGTAAAATGGGTCCTATAGAGAGTCCATCTATTCCTAATCTCCAATGAAAATCCAAAAAAAGGATCCATTTATAATCCTCCGTTAGTTGGATTAACGGGTCGTCTGATTGAAAATGATAGCAAAATGCATAAGTCGTTAGAAGAAGCTCTAAGATGCATATACATATAGTATACCATCGGATTACTCTATTTCCCCTATGTGGAAGAAAAAAAATTAAGCAACCTGCAAATATTGGCAAAACCGCAATTATTGTTAAACAAGGAAAATGGTTCGTGGTAAAGACAAGATACACTTGGGCCAGAAAAATCCGTGCTCAATTGAATTTTATTTTGAGCACGGATTTTGTCGGTAAAAAAAAAAGAAAAATGGATTCAAGTAGAGTTTTATGGAATGTATCAATAAGCTAGACCCATACTCCGAGTTGTTTCATGCCATAAATAAACACGAACACTCAAAAAATCCGTTGGACACGCGGATTCACACCTCTTACAACCAACGCAGTCTTCGGTCCTTGGGGCAGAAGCAATTTGTTTAGCTTTACATCCATCCCAAGGTATCATTTCTAATACATCGGTGGGGCACGCCCGGACACATTGGGTACATCCTATACATGTATCATAAATCTTTACTGAATGTGACATTGGATCTATACATTTTGAACGTCATAAATTTTCGATCTAGAAAACTAACTTATAAATGAATCCTATAAGTTAGATACCGGACGAATCAATGAGTGATCATAATCAATTTACTTCCTAATTTATTTATGAAAAAGGACCAAAATACTTTGATTTCTTGTGTTTTTGCAACCACGATCATACCTTACCCGTCTCAAACCTATTAATTTGAACTTTTTTCTAAATATTCAAATTTCCACTGATATAATGAATACTATTTATTCAATAAATTTGATTGGTTAATACGAGTTGATTTTTTGTTACGATAAATTGATGAAACAATAGCCGGTCCAATAGCTGCTTCAGCGGCTGCAATAGTTATAACAAAAATGGAAAAAATGTCTCCTCTTAATTGACGATTATCAAAAATATCAGAAAATGTTACAAAATTTATATTAACTGAATTTAATAGAAGTTCAAGGCACATAAGGGCTCTAACCATATTTCGACTTGTGATCAATCCATAGATACCAACAGAAAATAAATAGGCACTCAAAACAAGTATATGCTCGAGCATCATTAATCAACTCCTTAGCAATTTTGATTTGTTTTAATCTGAACAATAATTGAATAGATTCGATTCTAACAAATATGAAACAGGGAAATAGATTAGTAATAGATCGATATAAAACGAAAGCCTTTCTATTCGATTTAAAAAAAGTAATTCAAATTAAATTAACGAATTCTAACTTTTGTGTTAGTTAATTCTATTTGAATTACTTGTTGATTTCTTATTGACGAGCTATCGAAATAGCACCTATTAAAGCTACTAAAAGGATTATTGAAATGAGTTCAAATGGAAGAAAAAAATCGGTTGCTAAATGAATTCCAATTTGTTGGCTATTACTTATCAAATCTTGTTCTAAAATATGATTTGATTTCGTAGTCCAGCTGATGCCATACCAGGCCGTATCTGGAATAGTAGTAATTAGTGAAATAAAAAGACTTGTACAAATCATTGAAGTAACCCCATCTCCAACGGTCCAAAGATGAAAATCTTTGTAATATTCTGAACCATTCATAAACATCACAGCAAAAATTATTAAAACATTTATAGCTCCTACATAAATAAGGAGCTGCGCAGCAGCTACAAAATATGAGTTCGATAGAATATAGAATAAGGATATACAAAACAGAACCAATCCCAAGGAAAAGGCCGAATAAATTGGATTCGGAAGTAATACTACTGCCAGACTTCCTAATATAAGACCCGATCCTAGAAAGACTAAAAGAAAATCATGTATTGGTCCGGGTAAATCCATTTTATTTTATAAAAAAAATCGAAATATTTCATGTCTTTGTTGACCTGACCAGGAAAACTTATTTAAGATTGAAAGAGAGAAAATATTTACGTGCACTGGGATTTGTCAGAGCAGTCGCAGCTTCCGCACTTGTCAGACATGTTTGATGAGGAAACTGAGTAGTGTAGATATATGTATGTATGAAGTCTTCTTTGCTGTATTTTGGATTGTATGTGGAGGAGTTGCCTCTTTTTAGGTTGAAATCAAGCCGCGACCCTCACCAACGAATCTTTCTTTTGTATTGACCAAGTAAAAACCTCATTCCTTTAACTACAAAAAATGGCAAAAGCTTTTTTTTTTGAATTTGTAAATGTTTTGTGAATTGAGAGTTTTATACATTGTTTAGTTGAGGTAAATTAGAAGAAATTGTGCGAATTGTGTAATCTTCAATTATTGATACCGGTAACCGACCTAAAGCAATTTGATTATAATTCAATTCATGACGATTATAAGTAGAAAGCTCATATTCTTCGGACATTGATAAACAATTTGTTGGACAATACTCAACACAATTACCACAAAATATACAAATTCCAAAATCAATACTGTAATTAAGTAATCGTTTCTTTCGAATATCTGTTTGCAATTTCCAATCTACAACGGGTAAATCTATAGGACATACACGAACACATACTTCACAAGCAATGCATTTATCAAATTCAAAGTGGATTCGGCCTCGGAAACGTTCTGATGTAATCAATTTTTCGTAGGGGTATTGAATAGTTACAGGTAAACGATTCGCATGGGACAAGGTAATCACGAAACCTTGACCAATGTATCTGGCAGCTCGTATTGTTTGTTGACCAGAGTTCAAGAACCGAGTTAGCATAGGGAACATGTCGGAATATCTCTAAATAAATTTACTCATTTCTTTCTCTTGTTTGAGACAAGTTATTAAGAATAGAATATTCTATTCCTTTACAGTGAAAGAAGTTGGAACGAAGTCGTTAATAATAGATTACCCAAAGAAATAGGTAAAAGAAATTTCCATCCAAGATTTAATAGTTGGTCCATTCTCAGTCTTGGTAAAGTCCATCTTGTTGCAATAGAAAGGAATAAGAACAAATAAGTTTTAGCCAGTGTAATAAAAATACTGACTATTGTTCCAAAAACTTTCCCTCTTTGATTTATGTTAAATAACTCAGGACAAAATAGGTTTGGAATAGAAAGATTCCACCCCCCCAAGTAAAGAACTGTTACAAATAATGAAGAAATTAGTAGATTTAGATACGAAGCTACATAAAATAAGCCAAATTTTATACCTGAATATTCGGTTTGATAACCAGACAACAAATTCTTCTTCTGCTTCTGGTATAATAAAAAGGTAATCTCACAACACTCGGCTAGAGAAGAAATTAGAAAAATGATAAACCCTATAGGTTGACGCCACAAATTCCATCCCCAAAAACCGTATTTAGATTGTGTTTCAACTATATCAACTGTACTTAAACTGTTAGATAATCATAGTCGACAATAACATCACTGCTTTCATCGCTATTACAGAACCGTACATGAGATTTTCACCTCATACGGCTCCTCATAGGTCACAAAAAAATCTAAGAGCCTTTCAACATTATTTATCTTGATGTGTTTGTAGGATAGATAGAAAATAAAACTCTTAGCCTAAGGCCTAGAATTAGACTAATGGAATTCTGTCTGCTATATATTCTACTAACACCTCAAGTACAGAAGTGCTTCTGAATTGATCTCATATTTTAAGAATTTTCATTTTTCTTTTATAAAAAATATTGAATAATATAAAAAGACTTTTTATTGTAATATTTTTTATATTTTTGAACTTCCTATTTTTCGATTATGAAAAAGAATTTAGGCATTACATAACAAGAATTGGATTTCGTTCCTATTCTCCTTTCTCAGAAAAGAGGTATTATTCGCATTATACAAAAGTAAAAGATTTCTTCGTTTTGATAGTTATTTACTTAATTGGTGGACAGGAACATACTCTGGGTCGAAATCATGGGGAGGTACTTCTTAATAATTTCTACCAACTTAAAGCCCCAATTCGAATTATTTTTCTATAAACAAAAAATATCCTATATGGATAATTTTCAGAATCTCCATTACTAATCCTTTGTGTATCTTGGTCTTCCTAACCATCCACTCGTTTTTTTAATCTTTCATTAAGATAATATATCTATGCTATGGTAATAGTATAGAAAAAACCCATACAATTGATCTTTTAAACCCGCTTCAAGCCATGATGACTAATCAGCAAATCTCGGGGTAAACAGCCTTGACTGCTTATGTTTACTTTCACTTAATTCTTGTACGTAGGAAATGAGATTTCATTCTTTTAACAGCAAATTTTTAAGCCGTTTTATTTCACTCATATAACTATCTGGTTTGATTCATCAATCCAATGATGAATAAAAAATCGATATTCAAACCGTTTGACTTTCTTGTTAGAAAGAAAAGAAATGGGGGAATTTTTATGTCTCACCGAATCACACGTAGAGATATTGATAATACACATAGAGTTAATGGTATTTCATAACTAATTGATTGAGCAGCAGCCCTTAATCCACCTAAAAAGGAATATTTATTATTTGATCCATATCCTGACATAAGCAATCCAACGGGAGCAAGACTTGAAATGGCGATCCATAAAAAAACACCAATACTAAGATCAGCTAGAATAAAGTGATAGCTAAAAGGAATTATTGAATAACTTAGTAAAATGGATATGACTGCTATGGATGGACCAATACTGAATAAACGAGTATCTCCTCTAGATGGAAGAATATTTTCTTTGAAAAGTAGTTTTGTACCATCGGCTAAAGCTTGAAGAATTCCCAAAGGCCCCGCGTATTCGGGTCCAATACGTTGCTGTATCCCTGCGGATATTTCTCTTTCTAACCAAACAATTACTAAAACACCCAGTGTGATTCCTAATACAAGAATGAAAATAGGGACAAGCATCCATATGATCCCATAAACTTCTTTTAAGGCTTCCAATCTGGAAAAAGAATGGATAGCTTCTATTTCTATTATATCAATTATCATTTCAACGATCAACTTCTCCCATAATGATATCTATACTACCTAGTATCGTCATAATATCAGCCAATTTCATTCTTTTAACTAACTGCGGAAGAATTTGCAAGTTGATAAACCCCGGCGGTCGGATTTTCCATCTCCAAGGAAAAACACTCTGATCTCCGATCAGAAAAATTCCCAATTCTCCTTTTGGTGCTTCGACTCTTACATAAAGTTCTTGCTTGGATAATTCAAAAGTGGGAGAAGGCTTTTTACTAATAAATCGATATTCAAAATCATTCCATTCAGGGTCTTTTATTCTATCAAAGCGCCGGCTTTCTAAATTCTCATAGGGCCCCCCTGGAATTCCTTCCAAGGCTTGTTGGATTATTTTTATGGATTCTCTCATTTCACCGATTCGTACTAAATAACGAGCTAATGAATCACCTTCATTTTGCCATTGAATCTCCCAATCAAATTCGTCATAACACTCATAACGATCAACTTTACGAAGATCCCATTGTATTCCCGAAGCTCGTAGCATTGGCCCCGATAAACCCCAATTTAGTGCTTCTTCTCCACCAATAATACCTACGCCTTCAACTCGTTCTAAAAAAATAGGATTTCGTGTAATAAGCTTTTGATATTCAGCAACCCCAGTTAAAAAATAATCGCAAAAATCCAAACATTTATCTACCCAGCCATAAGGTAGATCAGCAGCAACTCCTCCGATACGAAAATAATTATGCATCATGCGCATACCGGTAGCAGCTTCAAATAGGTCATATATTAATTCTCGTTCTCGAAAAATATAGAAAAAAGGGGTCTGTGCCCCAATATCTGCCATAAAAGGACCAAGCCATAACAAATGGGAAGCGATACGACTCAACTCCAGCATAATAGCTCTAATATAGCTAGCCCTTTTAGGTACTTGAATATTGCCTAGCTGTTCGGGTCCATTTACGGTTATTGCTTCTGTAAACATGGTAGCTAAATAATCCCAACGTGTTACATAAGGCAAATATTGTATAATTGTTCGATTTTCCGCAATTTTCTCCATTCCTCTATGTAAATAACCTAATATAGGTTCACAGTCAATAACATCTTCACCGTCGAGAGTAACGATAAGTCGAAGAACACCATGCATTGATGGGTGGTGAGGCCCCATATTCACTATCATAAGGTCGTTTCTTGGAATTGGTGTAATCATAAGTTTTTACCGAGTCAGTCTTCCATGCATTTCTGAAAGTAAAAAGAAGTTCATTCCCATTTAAATGACTAAGCTCATCAAAAAGTATCATGCTTAAAATTAACGTGTTTTTATTTCTCGAATATCCAACTCATCAATTAATTCTTTATAGCGTCCTCTACTTCTTTTTGACAAATAGGCTAGTAGTCGTTGACGTTTTCCCAAAATTTTGCGCAAACCTCTCTGAGATGAAAAGTCTTTTTTGTGCAATTCCAAATGTGAAGTAAGTCTCCTTATCTTAGTGGTGAAACTGAATACTTGAAATTCAACAGACCCTCTATTTTCTTCGTTTTCTTTTTGAGAAATAATCGAAATTACGGAATTTTTTACCATAAAAAAATGCTCCTTTTTCCTTGTACAGATATGGATTTTACCGATCAGTAATAATAATGATATTAATTTGTATGTGGTATATACAATAATTTAATGTAAGTAACTCCTAATTTTCTGAATTCAAACCAATCAATCGAATTTGAAATTCTATTTAGATAGGAATAGAAAACAATTGGTACATTTTCACATGGAAGAATTTAGACCTAAAATTCATAAGTTTCTGTTAATTCATTTCGAGATCTAATTGAGATATTATTCAAAGTAATTTCATATTGGATACTAGAACGAGATGTGAGACAATAAAAGCGGATGGTCTGTATATGTGTTTACTTTGATATACCCTAGAAATTCTATTTTCTATTCTAGGGTATATAGAAATAGGATCTAGGATATATAGAAAAATGTATTATTCACAAAATTTCAATCGCGGATACAGATGTATCCTTAACATACTGAAACGACTGCCATTATTGGTATCAAACCAATAACGATTCATACAAGCTAAATCTTCTAATCGATAATTAGGCCAAAGAAAGAGCTTTAATTTCATTAATTTATTTTTCTCTCTATCAAGATGGTTATTTTCATGTGAAACTTGGCTGCTGTTTGTTACGTTCGTTTCATTCCAAAATACTATATTTCTATCTATATAATTTATAAACCAAAAATTGAAACAAATTAGAATTCTCACTTTTCTACGACGTTTAAACGATAAAACATTTTCCGGAACAAGTAAATTAAAATGCTTTTTGTCTCTATTTTTGGTTATTCTTTGATGTGGTAAAATAGTTTCATCCAAATTTTTCTTAGAAACATATCTTTGCTCTTGATATTTTTGATTAATTTGATGCTTACTCTTATGAAGCAGCGAAATACCTATGGTTTGGTACATAATGAATTGTCCGTCTTTTTTGCCAGACAGACGAAGTGGTTCTACAATCAATACTCCTTTCTTCATCAATTCTGAGAGAGTCAAATTCTTTTGAATCAACATTATATCCAAACTCATTGCTCTCTTTTGAATCGAGGATATAGTAATTTTTCTTGGATCTATCAGTCTAAGCAGGAGACAATAGATCTTGATATTATTGATCATTCTTTGATTCAAAGTTGCGTCCCATCTTAATTGAAAAAGCAAATAATGTTTCAGGAATAAATCTAGTTCTGCTTCTGTATTGCTTTTGTATTGTTTTTTCTTTTTCGCTTTTTTCATGTCCGAGCTTGCATAATTTTCTTCAATATCTTTTTGTTGTGAGAAAACGGATTCGCGATCTCCTTGGCTTATGGGTTCTTTTTGTTCTTCATTTCGATGCTTTTTATTCGATGCTATCAGCAAATTTATCTTTTTCTTTTCATTAATATTTATATTTTTACTGCTATTTAAATTTAAAAGAAGTAATTTGCTTGGTATAAACCAAGGAAAAATATTATATGCCTTATAAAGTAACACAAATTCTGGGAAGAGCCAAAATTCCAGATTCGATATAGAACGCTTTAGCCTTTTTTCATTCATTCCCATCCAATCAAAAAATCTTTTGTGTAGATTTTGTGAATTGGTTTCTGGAATCATAAGATATAAAAGGCTTTTTTTAAAAGTTATTTGAGAGTTGTTAGTACGAATGTGCGCATTTTGATATCTATTGGTATCAATTAGGTTATAGGCCTCAATATCAAAAAAGACTTTTTGTCTAAGATAAAAATTGAAAATTTTCCAATCAAAATATTTTCTATCAGCTGGTTTTTCCATATATGGAATATCAACCTGCCCTAGATCATTTGGAATAGGGATGTTCCTCCGTATATCAAAAAAGTCTTTTTTCGACCTGTTAGAAGTATAAGAAATTTCTTGCTTCTTATTTCCTTGAAAGGGAGGTCTATAAAAAAAGCATTCCGTTTTATTTTTATAATTAATATTTTTATATGATAAAAGATTATATCTATAGTATTTTCGAAAATTATCTTTTTCAGTATATAATAAATATACTTCAGATTGCTTTTTGGAACCAACTAATAGGTCTTTTTCATATGAATGCTGCTTGCTTAAATTTGTCTTTTTGTCTATACAACGCTGGCGAACTCTATTTCGCCATTTTTCTGGTATTAATTTAGACCATCTGATCTGAGATAAATGGTACTGAAAATGCCCTTTTAACCAGTTTTTCCATTGATCTGTTTCATAGCCCGGAAGTTTCTTATTTGCTAATTTAGAATGAACCATTCCTTGTCTTTCAAAAGAATCCTTTATTTTAGACTTAAGAAAAGGGTGTATTCTTTGATATTGAACAACAGATCTTACCGAGTTACTAATTTGGATTTGTGATAATTTGTAAAATACATATGTTTGTGACATGTAGGATAAGTCATAAAAAATACGTGAATTTTCTTTAATATTACTGATCTTATCAAGTGACTTTTTTATAGCCGCAATAAGCGAAATTGAAGTTTTCTTTTTTGTATTAATTTTTGCTTGTTTTCTTTGATTATTGTTATCAATAAATTTTTTTGTTAATTGAAGAAAAAGTTCTGTATTTATTCTGGGAATATTAACGATAGATATAAATATATCTGTATAGATTTTTTCAATGAAAATTTTTAAAAGGGAGGGTAATTTACGGATTAATCGAGGATTTCTTCTTTTTAATATTTGCCATTTTGCAAATCTATTACAGATATAACTTGTTTTGTTAGGACTAAGGTTTTTTATTCTTGTAGTTACTTTTTTTTTCTCTTTTGAGATTCTTTCTATTTGATTTCGGATTGTACTTGTTCTATCGGTGAGATCTTTCATTTTTTTTTCTGTCAATCGAGAATTTGTCCAACTCGGAGATGCAATTTGACTAAATGATTTGTGAATCATCTCATTGCTTCTCATGGAATCTTTTTCTTCTTTAAGTTCTTTCAATTTATATACTTCTACTTCTCTTAATCTAAACAAACTTATAATTGCAAAAAAAAAAAAAAAAAAAAAAAAAAAAAAAAAAAAAATAAAATTCCTTCCGATAAACCATTTTTTGATTTCTTTTGAAACCTTTTGAAGTAATTTTGTTTTTTCTTTGAAAACTGTTAGAACTAGAAAATACTTCTTTTTAAATTTTGCAATTTTTTTTTTGAATTCCTTAAAAATTGGTTTAAAAAAAGAAGGACGTTTTCGGGGCGGACCAAAAGGAAGTTCTGCTTCCATTCCCCAAATTGTTAAAAAACAAAAATCATCTTTTTCGTTTTTCTTTTCCATTAGATCTTTCTGAGAGGATTGTAGTTTGGATTTGTGCCAAGGTTTCAGACAGAAAGGAAACAATATTTTTATCTGAATACCATCTGTCAACCAATTTTTGGGAAATTCTGTTTCGGATAATGGAACACCATTATAGGTACATTTAAGATGTATCTCTCTGTTCCATTCCTCGAAATCCTCAGCCCATTCAGGAAGTTCGAATAGGAGTATACGGCCAATATTTTTTGTAATTATTAATAAAGGTAATAGAATACTTTTTCTAAAAATAGATTGAGTTAGTAACATACAACCTCTTACTACTTGCGCAAGTGGAATGCTATCCCAGGCCTCTGCTATCTCTATTCGCACTTTTTCTTTTCTTTTGTTCTTTTCTTT